GCTAGTGTAGCTTAAGTAAAGCATAACACTGAAGATGTTAAGATGAACCCTAGAAAGTTCCACAAGCACAAAGGTTTGGTCCTGACTTTACTGTCAGCTTTAACCTAATTCATACATGCAAGTATCCGCATCCCTGTGAGAATGCCCTCAATCCCCCTACCGGGGACGAGGAGCAGGCATCAGGCACAATTATTTAGCCCAAGACGCCTTGCTTTGCCACACCCCCAAGGGAATTCAGCAGTAGTAAATATTAAGCCATAAGTGAAAACTTGACTTAGTTAAGGTTAAAAGAGTCGGTAAAATTCGTGCCAGCCACCGCGGTTATACGAAAGACTCCAGTTGATAGACACGGCGTAAAGGGTGGTTAGGATAACAATAAAATAAAGCTAAAGACTTACCAAGCCGTCATACGCCCATGAAAGAACGAAAACCAAAAACGAAAGTAACTTTATTATAACATCCGAACCCACGAAAGCTAAGAAACAAACTGGGATTAGATACCCCACTATGCTTAGCCTTAAACCAAGATATTATTTTACAAAACTATCCGCCAGGGTACTACGAGCATAGCTTAAAACCCAAAGGACTTGGCGGTGTCTCAGACCCACCTAGAGGAGCCTGTTCTAGAACCGATAACCCCCGTTAAACCTCACCACTTCTTGTTAATACCGCCTATATACCGCCGTCGCCAGCTTACCCTATGAAGGCAAAACAGTAAGCAAAATGGACAAAACCCAAAACGTCAGGTCGAGGTGTAGCGCACGAAGTGGGAAGAAATGGGCTACATTTTCTATTACAGAAAATCACGAATGGTTTACTGAAACACATACCTGAAGGAGGATTTAGTAGTAAAAAGCAAATAGAGAGTCCTTTTGAACCAGGCTCTGAGACACGCACACACCGCCCGTCACTCTCCCCCTATAAAAACCCAACAATAAATAATACATTAAAAAATACATCGGGGAGGCAAGTCGTAACATGGTAAGTGTACCGGAAGGTGCACTTGGAACAATCAGGATGTGGCTGAGATAGTTAAGCACCTCACTTACACCGAGAAAACATCCATGCAAGTTGGATCATCCTGAGCCATAAAGCTAGCTTAAACACACTAACCAACTAACAACATTAATAAGTTTAGAAAAACTAAAATTAACCAACCAAAACATTTTTCCGTCCAAGTATATGAGATAAAAAAGACACAACAAAAGCAATAGATAAAGTACCGCAAGGGAAAGCTGAAAAAGAAATGAAATAAACCATCAAAGCACAACAAAGCAGAGACTAAAACTCGTACCTTTTGCATCATGATTTAGCTAGTTATTCTGAGCAAAGAGTACTTTAGTTCAAAACCCCGAAACTAAGTGAGCTACCCCAAGACAGTCTATTATATAGGACCAACCCGTCTCTGTGGCAAAAGAGTGGGAAGATCTTTGGGTAGGGGTGACAGACCTACCGAACTTAGTTATAGCTGGTTGCCTAAGAAATGGATAGAAGTTCAGCCTCATACACCTCAAGCCAGTATTCCATAATATTATGACAACGAGTAAGATATGAGAGTTATTCAAAGGGGGTACAGCCCCTTTGAAAAAGGAAACAACCTATACAGGAGGTTAAGGATTATATTTACAAAGATTACCGCTTCAGTGGGCCTAAAAGCAGCCATCTGGATAGAAAGCGTTAAAGCTCAAGCAGACAAAAATCACTTATACCAATACTCTAATCCAAAACCCCTAATATTATTAGGCCGCTCCATGCCAACATGGAAACGACACTGCTAAAATGAGTAATAAGAAGGTTCACACAAGCCCTTCTCCTAGCCTAAGTGTAAATTAGATTGGACCAACCACTAAAACATTTAACGAACCCAAACACAAGAGGGAAATGTGAAACAAACAAACAACAAGAAAACTTCACACGACTTAATCGTTAACCCCACACCGGAAGGCTACAAGGAAAGACTAAAAGAAAAGGAAGGAACTCGGCAAACACAAGCCTCGCCTGTTTACCAAAAACATCGCCTCCCGCAAAAATCAATGTATAGGAGGTCCTGCCTGCCCAGTGACTATGTTAAACGGCCGCGGTATTTTGACCGTGCAAAGGTAGCGCAATCACTTGTCTTTTAAATGAAGACCTGTATGAATGGTGGAACGAGGGCCTAACTGTCTCCCTTTTCAAGTCAATGAAATTGATCTACCCGTGCAGAAGCGGGTATGCAAATACAAGACGAGAAGACCCTTTGGAGCTTAAGATTAAAAATCAACTATGTCAAATATTCATCAAATAAAACTAAATAGTAACTGATCATAATCTTCGGTTGGGGCGACCACGGAATAAAAATAAACTTCCACATGGACTGAGGACTAACCTTAAAACCAAGAAAGACATTTCTAAGTCACAGAATTTCTGACCACACAGATCCGGCATAATTGCCGATCAATGGACCAAGTTACCCTAGGGATAACAGCGCAATCCCCTTTTAGAGTTCCTATCGACAAGGGGGTTTACGACCTCGATGTTGGATCAGGACATCCTAATGGTGCAGCCGCTATTAAGGGTTCGTTTGTTCAACGATTAAAGTCCTACGTGATCTGAGTTCAGACCGGAGCAATCCAGGTCAGTTTCTATCTGTAATGCAATTTTTCCTAGTACGAAAGGACCGGAAAAATAGGGCCTATGTTCACAACAAGCCCTCGTCCAACCTAATGAAAACAACTAAAATAGATAAAGGAAAGCACAAATAACAAATTTAGATAAAATTACTAAGGTGGCAGAGCCCGGTAATTGCAAAAGGCCTAAGCCCTTTCAACCGGAGGTTCAAATCCTCCCCTTAGTTATGATAACCCTACTTACACATATCATTAACCCACTAGCCTACATCGTCCCCGTACTACTAGCAGTAGCATTCCTTACACTTATTGAACGAAAAGTACTAGGGTATATACAACTGCGAAAAGGACCAAACGTAGTAGGCCCATTCGGACTTCTACAACCTATCGCCGATGGGGTAAAACTATTTATTAAAGAGCCCGTACGCCCATCTACATCCTCCCCATTCCTATTCCTTGCCACACCCATACTAGCTTTCACACTAGCCATGACACTATGAGCACCTATACCAATCCCATACCCTGTAATAGACCTGAACCTCGGAATTCTATTTATCCTCGCATTATCAAGCCTAGCAGTATACTCCATTCTAGGCTCAGGATGAGCATCAAATTCAAAATATGCTCTAATTGGAGCTCTACGAGCCGTAGCCCAAACTATTTCTTATGAAGTAAGTCTAGGACTTATCCTACTCTCAATCATAGTATTTTCCGGCGGCTTTACCCTCCAAATATTTAATACGACCCAAGAAGCAATATGACTTATAGTACCAGCCTGACCCCTAGCAGCAATATGATACATCTCAACCCTAGCAGAGACTAACCGAGCCCCATTCGACTTAACCGAAGGAGAATCTGAACTAGTATCCGGATTTAATGTAGAATACGCAGGCGGCCCATTCGCACTATTTTTCCTAGCCGAATACGCCAATATTTTACTTATAAATACACTATCAGCCATCTTATTTTTAGGCGCCTCACACATCCCAACCTTACCACAATTAACCTCCATTAACATTATAATTAAAGCCGCAGCTTTATCAATACTGTTTCTGTGAGTACGAGCCTCCTACCCCCGATTCCGCTACGACCAACTCATACACCTAGTATGAAAAAATTTCCTTCCCCTCACCTTAGCTCTAATTTTATGACACATCGCCCTCCCCATCGCATTTACAGGACTCCCCCCTCAACTATAGCACTATAAGGAGCTGTGCCTGAATGCCAAAGGACCACTTTGATAGAGTGAATTATGGAGGCTAAAATCCTCCCAGCTCCTAGAAAGAAGGGACTCGAACCCATATCTTAGAGATCAAAACTCTAAGTGTTTCCACTACACCACTTTCTAGTAAGATAAGCTAAATAAAGCTTTTGGGCCCATACCCCAAAAATGTAGGTTAAATTCCTTCTCTTACTAATGAATCCATACGTACTAACAATTTTTTTACTAAGCCTTGGTTTAGGCACAACACTTACTTTCTCCAGCTCCCATTGACTACTAGCCTGAATAGGATTAGAAATTAATACACTAGCTATTCTCCCACTTATAGCACAACACCATCACCCACGAGCCGTAGAAGCTACAACAAAATATTTTCTAGCACAAGCCACCGCTGCAGCAACTATCCTCTTTGCAAGCTCAATAAACGCATGAATAACAGGAGAATGAAATATTAACTACTCATCACACCAAGCCTCTACAATACTGATCATAACTGCCCTAGCCCTAAAACTAGGGTTAGCCCCCATACACTTTTGAATACCGTCAGTTCTACAAGGACTAAACCTAACTACAGGACTAATCATATCCACTTGACAAAAACTAGCCCCATTCGCACTAATTGTACAAATCGCACCATTCACTGATCCCACACTCCTAATAATACTAGGACTAACCTCAGCAATAGTAGGAGGCTGAGGAGGATTAAATCAAACACAACTACGAAAAATGCTGGCCTACTCATCAATTGCACACCTCGGCTGAATAATCATTATCCTTCAACTACAACCTAAACTAACAATCTTAACCCTAACAATTTATATCATTATAACATCAACAGCATTCCTAACATTTAAATTCCTAATAACCACAAAAATTAATACACTAGCCTTAGCCTGATCAAAAACCCCAATAATTACCATAACAACCATACTAACCCTATTATCCCTGGGAGGCTTACCACCACTAACAGGCTTCATACCAAAATGACTTATTTTACAAGAATTAACAAAACAACAACTCCCACTTACAGCTACCATCATTGCCCTTAGTGCCCTACTAAGCCTATACTTTTACTTACGCCTAACATATGCTATAACACTAACAATTTCACCAAACACAAATAATGCATCTATACCATGACGCCTGACAAATAATCAAATAACACTGCCACTAACCATTTTCTCAACTATAACACTCATACTACTACCAATTACACCAACAATTCAGGCACTCATCCACTAGAGATTTAGGATAGCATTAAGACCAAAAGCCTTCAAAGCTTTAAGCAGGAGTGAAAATCTCCTAATCTCTGATAAGACTTGCAGGACTTTATCCCACATCTTCTGAATGCAACCCAGACACTTTAATTAAGCTAAAGCCTTTCTAGATGAGTAGGCCTCGATCCTACAAACTTTTAGTTAACAGCTAAACGCCCAAACCAGCGAGCATTCATCTACTTTCCCCGCCTGCCTGTAAAAGGCGGGGAAAGCCCCGGCAGGCAATTAGCCTACATCTTTGGATTTGCAATCCAACATGTTATACACCACGGAGCTGATAAGAAGAGGACTTGAACCTCTGTACATGGAGCTACAATCCACCGCCTAGCCCTCGGCCATCCTACCTGTGACAATCACACGCTGATTTTTCTCCACTAATCACAAAGACATTGGTACCCTCTATTTAGTATTTGGTGCCTGAGCTGGTATAGTCGGAACCGCCTTAAGCCTACTAATTCGAGCAGAGCTGAATCAACCCGGCTCCCTTCTGGGCGACGATCAAATTTACAATGTTATCGTTACGGCGCACGCCTTCATCATAATCTTCTTTATAGTAATACCAATCATAATTGGTGGTTTCGGAAACTGACTTATTCCCCTAATAATTGGAGCACCAGATATAGCATTTCCACGAATAAATAACATAAGCTTCTGGCTACTTCCACCCTCATTCCTACTTCTCCTAGCATCCTCAGGAGTAGAAGCGGGAGCAGGGACAGGCTGAACTGTCTACCCACCACTCGCAGGAAATCTTGCTCACGCAGGAGCTTCCGTTGACTTAACAATCTTCTCCCTTCATCTTGCTGGTGTTTCTTCTATTTTAGGAGCAATCAATTTCATTACAACAATTATTAATATAAAACCCCCTGCTATTTCACAATACCAAACACCATTATTTGTGTGAGCAGTACTAATTACCGCTGTTCTACTTCTTCTATCTCTTCCAGTTCTAGCTGCTGGAATTACTATGTTACTTACAGACCGTAATCTGAATACCACCTTCTTTGACCCCGCAGGAGGAGGAGATCCAATCCTATACCAACACTTATTCTGATTCTTTGGGCACCCAGAAGTCTATATTTTAATTTTACCAGGCTTTGGAATAATCTCCCATATTGTAGCCTACTACGCCGGAAAAAAAGAACCATTTGGTTATATAGGAATAGTATGGGCAATAATGGCCATTGGTCTCCTAGGGTTCATTGTGTGAGCCCATCACATGTTTACAGTAGGCATGGATGTAGACACCCGAGCATATTTTACATCAGCAACAATAATTATTGCCATCCCAACAGGAGTTAAAGTCTTTAGCTGACTAGCCACTCTCCATGGAGGCTCAATTAAATGAGAAACACCCCTTCTGTGAGCCCTAGGTTTTATTTTCCTATTTACAGTAGGAGGCTTAACCGGAATTGTGCTATCTAATTCATCACTTGATATTGTTCTTCATGATACCTATTATGTAGTAGCCCATTTCCACTATGTATTATCTATAGGAGCCGTATTTGCCATCATAGGAGCTTTCGTACATTGATTCCCACTATTTACAGGCTACACCCTCCACGATACCTGAACAAAAATTCACTTCGGAGTCATATTTGCAGGCGTAAATATTACCTTCTTCCCCCAACATTTCCTAGGACTAGCCGGAATACCCCGCCGTTACTCTGACTACCCAGATGCCTATGCTCTATGAAATACAGTCTCTTCTATTGGATCCCTAATGTCTCTAGTAGCAGTCATCATGTTCCTATTCATTTTATGAGAAGCCTTTGCCGCTAAACGAGAAGTATTATCCGTAGAACTCACCCCAACCAACGCTGAATGACTACACGGCTGCCCTCCTCCTTATCACACATTCGAAGAGCCCGCATTCGTACAAATTCAAGAAATCGAGAAAGGAAGGAATTGAACCCCCATAAACTAGTTTCAAGCCAGTCACATAACCACTCTGTCACTTTCTTTTATAAGACGCTAGTAAAATTATTACACTACCTTGTCGAGGTAGTATTGTGGGTTAAACCCCCGCGCATCTTACATCATGGCACACCCATCACAACTAGGACTACAAGACGCAGCCTCGCCTGTAATAGAAGAACTCCTCCACTTTCATGATCATGCTTTAATAATTGTATTCTTAATTAGCACATTAGTTCTATACATTATTGTTGTTATAGTTTCAACAAAACTAACTAACAAATATATTTTAGACTCACAAGAAATTGAAATCATCTGAACCATTTTACCAGCAGTAATTTTAGTTATAATTGCTCTCCCATCCCTACGAATTTTATATTTAATAGATGAAGTGAATGACCCCCACCTAACAGTCAAAGCCATGGGTCATCAGTGATACTGAAGCTATGAGTACACTGACTACGAAAATCTAGCATTTGATTCTTATATAATCCCAACCCAAGATTTAACCCCAGGACAATTCCGACTACTAGAAACAGACCATCGAATGGTAGTACCAATAGAATCCCCAATCCGAGTATTAGTATCAGCTGAAGATGTACTTCACTCATGAGCCGTCCCAGCCCTCGGAATTAAAATGGATGCTGTCCCAGGACGCTTAAACCAAACAGCCTTTATTGCCTCACGCCCTGGTATTTTCTACGGCCAATGTTCTGAAATCTGCGGTGCAAACCACAGCTTCATACCTATTGTCGTTGAAGCCGTTCCTCTAGAACACTTTGAAAACTGATCCTCCCTCATACTTGAAGACGCCTCACTAGAAAGCTAAAACGGGACTAGCGTTAGCCTTTTAAGCTAAAAATTGGTGATTCCCAACCACCTCCAGTGATATGCCACAATTAAATCCCGCCCCCTGATTCTTCATCCTAGTATTTACATGATTAATTTTCCTAACCATTATTCCATATAAAATCTTAAACCACACTTTTACAAATGATATAAACCCAATTAGCACTGAAAGTCTAAAAACAGACACTTGAAACTGACCATGGCACTAAACATATTTGACCAATTTATGAGCACCACATATCTAGGTATTCCACTAATTACTATTGCACTCACCCTCCCATGAATTCTTGTCCCATCTCCATCAAGCCGCTGACAAAACAACCGCTTAATTACCCTTCAAAGCTGATTTATCAAAAACTTCACAAGTCAACTTCTCACCCCATTAAACAAAGGTGGACATAAATGAGCATTAATGTTAGCTTCCCTTATAATCTTTATTCTATCACTAAATATACTAGGACTACTACCATACACTTTTACACCAACAACACAATTATCACTCAACATAGGCCTTGCAGTACCATTCTGGCTAGCAACAGTATTAATTGGGTTACGAAATCAACCCACAGCAGCGCTAGGACACCTCCTACCAGAAGGAACACCTGTACCCCTAATCCCTGTATTAATTATCATCGAAACCATTAGCCTATTTATTCGACCATTAGCACTTGGAGTACGATTAACAGCCAACCTTACAGCAGGACACTTACTCATTCAACTAATCTCAAGCGCAACTTTTGTAATATTACCAATAATAGCAACAGCAGCAGTATTTACCGCCACACTTCTAGTTCTACTAACACTCCTAGAAGTCGCAGTAGCCATGATTCAAGCCTATGTATTTGTCCTTCTTGTTAGCCTATATTTACAAGAAAACATCTAAACCCCATATTAAGCACTATGACCCACCAAGCGCACGCATACCACATGGTAGACCCAAGCCCATGACCCCTTACAGGTGCAATTGCCGCCCTCCTAATAACATCAGGACTAGCAATTTGATTTCACTTCAACACAACAACTCTTCTAGCACTAGGATTAGTACTACTTCTACTCACCATATACCAATGATGACGAGACATTGTCCGTGAAGGAACCTTTCAAGGACACCACACCCCTCCAGTTCAAAAAGGACTCCGATACGGAATAATTTTATTTATCACATCCGAAGTATTTTTCTTCCTAGGATTTTTCTGAGCCTTCTACCACTCCAGCCTTGCCCCAACACCAGAACTAGGCGGCTGCTGACCCCCAACAGGCATTACAACTCTAGACCCATTTGAAGTCCCACTACTCAATACAGCAGTACTCTTAGCCTCTGGCGTAACAGTAACATGAGCTCACCATAGCATCATGGAAGGCAACCGAAAACAAGCAATTCAATCCCTAACACTAACTATTCTACTAGGATTCTACTTCACCGCCCTACAAGCCATAGAATACTATGAAGCCCCTTTCACAATCGCTGATGGGGTCTATGGCTCCACTTTCTTTGTAGCCACAGGATTCCACGGACTACATGTAATTATTGGCTCAACATTCCTAGCTATTTGCCTACTTCGTCAACTACAATACCACTTTACATCAGAACACCACTTCGGATTCGAAGCAGCTGCCTGATATTGACACTTTGTAGATGTAGTATGATTATTCTTATACGTCTCAATTTATTGATGAGGATCATATCTTTCTAGTATTAAAGTTAGTACGAGTGACTTCCAATTATTCAGTCTTGGTTAAAACCCAAGGAAAGATAATGAACTTAATAGCAACAATCTTCACAATCTCTATCATCTTATCATTAGTTTTAGCTCTAGTATCCTTCTGGCTCCCACAAATAAACCCAGACACAGAGAAACTGTCTCCGTACGAATGTGGATTTGATCCACTGGGATCTGCACGATTACCATTCTCCCTACGATTCTTCTTAGTAGCCATCCTATTTCTGCTATTTGACCTAGAAATTGCACTCCTACTACCCCTCCCATGAGCAAATCAACTCCCCGAACCAACCATTACATTCCTATGAGCTTCTATTATTCTTATCCTATTAACAGCAGGCTTAATTTATGAATGAATTCAAGGAGGCCTAGAATGGGCTGAATAGAGAATTAGTCCAAAATAAGACCTCTGATTTCGGCTCAGAAAACCGTGGTTTAAATCCACGACTCTCTTATGACACCAGTACACTTCAGCTTTACTTCAGCATTTCTATTAGGACTTACAGGCCTCGCATTCCACCGTACTCATCTCCTATCTGCTCTTTTATGCTTAGAAGGAATAATATTGTCACTATTTATCGCATTGGGCTTATGAGCTCTGCAATTAGAATCCACAGCCTTTTCAGCTGCCCCCCTCCTCCTGCTCACCTTTTCCGCCTGTGAAGCAAGCGCAGGCCTAGCCCTTCTTGTTGCCACAGCTCGAACACATGGCACAGACCGCTTACAATCCTTAAACCTACTACAATGTTAAAAATTTTAATTCCAACTATTATGCTATTCCCCACAATCTGACTAACCTCCCCAAAATGACTTTGATCTATCTCTACCATACAAAGTCTACTAATCGCCCTAATCAGTCTCTCCTGATTAAAATGACCTTCAGAAACAGGCTGATCAACCCTTAATTCATACCTAGGCACAGACCCCTTATCAACCCCCCTGCTAGTTCTAACCTGCTGACTTCTACCATTAATAATTCTAGCCAGCCAAAACCATATTAAAAATGAACCACTCAGTCGCCAACGAACATACATTACACTCTTAACATCTTTACAAACATTCCTCATTATAGCCTTCGGAGCGACAGAAATTATAATATTTTATATCATATTTGAAGCAACCCTAATCCCAACATTGATTATTATCACACGATGAGGTAACCAAACAGAACGACTAAATGCAGGAACCTACTTCCTTTTTTATACCTTGGCAGGCTCACTCCCACTGCTAGTAGCACTTCTACTCCTACACCAAAACATAGGAACTCTATCAATAATTACACTACAGTATTCACAACCAATAACACTTCTCTCCTGAAGCGATAAAATTTGATGGTTAGGATGTTTAATTGCCTTCCTAGTGAAAATACCATTATATGGTGTACACCTATGACTTCCAAAAGCCCATGTAGAAGCACCAGTAGCGGGCTCTATAGTTCTAGCCGCAATTTTACTAAAACTTGGAGGCTATGGAATAATACGAATAATAATTATACTAGACCCCTTATCTAAAGAAATAGCATACCCATTTATTATTCTAGCCTTATGAGGAATTATCATAACCGGATCAATTTGTCTCCGACAAACAGACCTAAAATCACTCATCGCCTACTCATCAGTCAGCCACATAGGTCTGGTCGCAGGAGGGATCTTAATCCAAACCCCATGAGGCTTCACCGGAGCAATTATCTTAATAATCGCTCATGGTCTAGTGTCATCCGCGCTCTTCTGCCTTGCCAACACCACATATGAACGCACCCATAGCCGAACGATAGTATTAGCCCGAGGAATACAAATACTCCTCCCACTAACCGCAACCTGATGATTTATTGCCAACCTAGCAAATCTAGCTTTACCTCCTCTACCTAATCTCATGGGAGAATTACTAATTATTACATCCATATTCAACTGATCTCCCTGAACACTAATTATCACGGGAACAGGCACCCTAATCACAGCTGCTTACTCACTATACCTCTTCCTGAAAACCCAACGAGGCACACTACCCACCCATATCATCAACCTACAGCCCTACCACACCCGAGAACACCTACTCATAATCCTACATCTCCTCCCAATTATTATACTTATCACAAAACCAGAACTCATGTGAGGATGATGATACTGTAGATATAGTTTCAACTAAAACATTAGATTGTGGTTCTAAAAATAGAGGTTAAAATCCACTTATCCACCGAGAGAGGCCGAGAGCAGTAAGGACTGCTAATCCATACCCCCATGGTTAGACTCCATGGCTCACTCGAGCTACTAAAGGATAATAGCTCATCCGTTGGTCTTAGGAACCAAAAACTCTTGGTGCAACTCCAAGTAGTAGCTATGACAAACCTTGTAATAAGTTCTACACTAATCCTCATACTTACAATTTTAATTTACCCATTACTCATAACTCTCAGCCCAAATCCACAAAAACCAAACTGAGCCACCACCCACGTCAAAACCGCCGTAAGCACCGCATTCTTCATTAGCTTAATCCCATTAACTATTTTCTTAGACCAAGGAACAGAAAACATTATCTCAAGCTGACATTGAATAAACATCGCAACATTTGATATTAACATTAGCTTTAAGTTCGACCACTATTCACTCATCTTTACCCCCATTGCTCTGTTCGTTACCTGATCTATTCTAGACTTCGCATCATGATACATAAGCGCAGACCCCTACATAAACCGTTTCTTTAAGTATCTACTATTATTCTTAGTAGCAATAATTATTCTAGTAACAGCCAACAATATATTTCAACTATTCATTGGGTGAGAAGGAGTAGGAATCATATCATTCCTGCTGATCGGCTGATGATATGGACGAGCAGATGCCAACACAGCAGCCATACAAGCCGTATTGTACAACCGGGTTGGAGACATCGGATTAATCCTATCAATCGCATGAATTGCCATAAACATAAATTCATGAGAAATCTCCCAAATTTTCCTAGTATCCAAATACTTTGATCTTACCCTCCCCCTACTAGGACTGATCATCGCAGCAACAGGTAAATCAGCCCAGTTTGGTCTACATCCCTGATTACCATCAGCCATAGAAGGTCCAACCCCCGTATCCGCCCTACTACATTCAAGCACAATAGTCGTAGCAGGAATTTTCCTCCTAATCCGACTCCACCCCCTTATAGAAAACAATGACTTAGCCCTAACAATTTGTCTCTGCCTAGGAGCCCTAACTACCCTATTTACAGCAACCTGCGCTCTAACCCAAAATGACATCAAAAAAATTGTAGCCTTCTCAACATCTAGTCAACTAGGCCTAATAATAGTCACAATTGGACTAAATCAACCTCAACTAGCCTTCCTACACATTTGCACCCACGCCTTTTTCAAAGCAATATTATTCTTATGCTCCGGCTCAATTATTCACAGCCTAAATGACGAACAAGATATCCGAAAAATAGGAGGACTATTTAAACTACTTCCATTCACCTCCACTTGTTTAACAATTGGAAGCCTCGCACTAACTGGTACCCCATTCTTAACTGGATTCTTCTCAAAAGACGCAATCATTGAAGCCCTCAACACCTCTTACCTAAACGCCTGAGCCCTCACTTTAACATTAATTGCCACCTCATTCACAGCAGTATACAGCTTCCGCGTTATCTATTTCGTAACAATGGGCACCCCACGTTTCTCATCTATAACACCAATTAACGAAAATAACCCTGCAGTAATTAATCCAATCAAACGCCTAGCATGGGGAAGCATTATTGCAGGACTTATCATCACATCAAATTTTCTACCATCAAAAGTACCAGTTATAACAATACCAACCTCCATTAAACTAGCAGCAATCATAGTAACAATTACCGGAGTATTAATCGCCATGGCACTAACAACAATAACCGCCAAACAACACAAAGTGACTCCCACACTAAGCCTCCACAATTTCTCTAATATACTTGGCTACTTCACTTCAATTATTCACCGCCTAGCCCCCCAACTTAGCCTAACATTAGGAAAAAAAGCCACTAAATTTGACCGCCAATGAATAGAACTTGGCCCAAAAGGAATAATGCCCATCCACATATTCATCTCAGCAAAATTTGATAACATAGACTCAAACATAATCAAAATTTACCTAACCATCTACCTATTAACCTCAGTTATAGCAATCATCCTACTAACAACTATTTAAACTGCTCGCAAAGCCCCACGACTTAAACCACGAGTTACCTCCAAAACTACAAATAAACTTAATAATAGAACCCACGCACAAATCACCAACACTCCCCCAAAAGAATACATTAAAGCAACCCCATTAAAATCTCCACGCAACGTAAAAAACTCCTTAAACTCATCAACAACTAAATAACTACCATATCAATCCCCACAACATCACCAAACTGCTACCCCCACACTCAGCATATAAACAATAACATAAATTTTTACAGAACGAACCCCCCAAGTCTCTGGAAAGGGCTCAGCAGCTAACGCCGCCGAATAAGCAAATACAACTAACATCCCACCTAAATAAACCAAAAACAATAAAAGAGATAATAATGACCCACCATGTCCAACCAAAATACCACATCCCACCCCTGCAGCAATAACCAAACCTAATGCAGCAAAATACGGCGCAGGATTTGAAGCAACCCCAATCAACCCTACCACCAAACCCAACAAAAAAAGATCAAGAAGGTATTCCATAATTCCCGCCCGGATTTTAACCGAGACCTACGACTTGAAAACCCATTGTTGTTATTCAACTACGAGAACTAATGGTCACCCGAAAAACCCACCCACTACTCAAAATCGTTAATAATTCCCTCATCGACTTGCCAGCTCCCTCCAACATCTCAGCATGATGAAACTTCGGCTCCTTACTCCTTTTATGCTTAGCAGTACAAATCGTCACAGGCCTATTCCTAGCAATACACTACACATCAGACATTACAAGCGCATTCTCATCCGTAGCCCACATTTGCCGAGATGTCAATTACGGCTGAGCTATCCGAAATATCCATGCTAACGGAGCCTCATTCTTCTTTATTTGCATCTACCTTCATATTGGACGAGGTCTTTACTACGGATCATACCTCTACAAAGAAACATGAAACATTGGAGTTGTACTACTACTTCTAGTTATAATAACTGCATTTGTAGGCTATGTACTACCATGAGGCCAAATATCATTTTGAGGCGCCACAGTAATCACAAATCTCCTCTCTGCAATCCCATATATTGGTAATGATCTAGTACAGTGAATCTGAGGAGGCTTCTCTGTAGATAACGCAACATTAACACGATTCTTTACATTCCACTTTTTACTACCATTTATTGTAGTAGCCGCAACCCTAATTCATGCCATGTTCCTACACGAAACAGGCTCAAACAACCCGATTGGAGTTAACTCAGATGCAGACAAAATCTCATTCCACCCATACTTCTCATTCAAAGACCTTCTAGGATTCATTATTTTAATAATCCTCCTCCTCTCTTTAGCCCTCTTTTCACCAAACCTTTTAGGAGACCCAGATAACTTCACTCCAGCCAACCCACTAGTAACACCAACCCATATCAAACCTGAATGATACTTCCTGTTTGCCTACGCCATTCTCCGCTCAATTCCAAACAAACTAGGTGGAGTCCTAGCCCTCCTATTTTCTATTCTAGTATTAATACTAGTACCAATACTCCACACCTCTAAGCAACGAGGACTTACGTTCCGACCCCTAACTCAATTTCTATTCTGAACCCTAGTCGCAGACGTATTTATTTTGACATGAATTGGCGGAATACCAGTAGAACACCCATTTGTTATTATCGGACAAATCGCGTCAATTCTATACTTCACTCTTCTACTTGTCCTCATACCCGCAACCGGATGATTAGAAAACAAACTACTAAACCGAAACTGCCCTAGTAGCTTAACTCATAAAGCGCCGGTCTTGTAATCCGGAGATTGAAGGTTAAAATCCATCCTAGTGCCAGAAAAGAGAGAATTTAACTCCCACCCCTAACTCCCAAAGCTAGGATTCTAAACTAAACTATTTTCTGTAATATACAGTATTGTGGGAAAAACACGAATCTATAACATATAGTATATGTAAATCATATATATATATGTACTAGTACATAATATGTATAATATCACATATATATATGTACTAGTACATAATATGTATAATATTACATATATATATGTACTAGTACATAATATGTATAATATTGCATACATCTATATTACCCATACACTATGTAGCAGTAATTAGAATGAACTCATCAAGACATACCTTATATCCTAGAAATAATTTCTTTAGACCTGGGAAATAGATTTATCCCCATAACTGCATTCACACATTTTCTATGAAGTATAACTAAAATTGGCCCAGGAATAGAAATGTAGTAAGAGATCACCAACTATCACAAGTTAATGCATATTATCCTTGAAGGGTCAGGGACAATAATTGTGGGGGTTTCACAATATGAACTATTACTGGCATCTGGTTCCTATCTAAGAACATAACCGAATAATTAGACATATCTCACATCGTCAACGACATTTGATTATTGGTGTAGTATAAAATAGCACAAACCCACCATGCCGAGCATTCTTTTATATGCATATGGTATTTTTTTAAAGGTCTACATTCATCTGGCATTGATGACCACTTTCAAGAGCTAACAGACAAGGTAGTATTATTTAGTAATTTCATGAGTAAATATTATCAATTATTTAATGACATACCTTTTATATCACTATACGTTTATTTCATGAGCATACATATTATTTACCTTCCCCATACCTGTATGAGATGCCCCGGGGCGTCTTATACGCGGTAAACCCCCCTACCCCCAACGCCGAGAGATGCCTGTTTAAATCTGTTAAACCCCTAAACCAGATTAGGCTCGATCGACGACAAGCAACGAGTATAATGTGTCACTATATATTGTTGCATATACACTATATA